GTAATGACAGATCACGGCCATATTATTAAAAGCTTGTGGTAAAAATGGATTTCGTTCTAGTGCCCGGAAATAATATTCCAAAGCTTTTGTATGCTCTCCGTTGCTTGTGTGTATAAGACCTATGTTATAGAGTATATAACTTCGATCATAGGGATCAATTTCTGGTCGCGTAGCTTCATAATAATTCTGTAAAGCTTCTGCATAATTTCCTTCGGATTGAGCCGACATCCGTTACGGTCGTTCATTCTAGTAAAAGAATCTCCGTTCCAGAACCGTACGTGAGATTTTCATCTCATACGGCTCCTCCCTTCTGTGCATAGTACTAAGGGGAATAATTCATGTAATCAAAATTTCACTATTCTCATTATGAACTCACAGGAGCTGGTATTTTTACAAGAAATTTCTAGCCAGCCTTCCCACAAGAGGTTTTTTCTTAACACCAATCTTATTAGTGCTAGATAGAAATGGTAACTCCAAAAATTTCTTTGTACTCAACGCTTACGATTTCCAGGAATTAGTCACTTCAACGGTCTTTGATGGTTATACGGGTACCAAAAGTACGAATGAGATGGATCTTTGTTTTCCCAACCATTCTTTTTAGTCCCGATACCGATAAGGATAAAGGGTTATTTATAACAAAGTTTTTGTGTTGTTGATTCCTAGGTGTAGTGCTTTTTCCCCGATGCCACCTATTGGTACTAAATGAAGTAGGATTGACCTCCAATACAGAACCTATAGATGTAACCTTTCGCTCAATACTAAAATCGATAATTGAAGCATCTAAGGCTGCATCAATCGAGGATACACGACAGAAGGAATTGCTCTATCTCCAAACTTCACCTTCACCAAGCGTAGGTTTCTTTAACTAATTTGTTTTTTTCTATTCCTAACTACGTTCTTTTTCTCGTAAAACTGAGGGGTAAAAAAAACAAGATCAAGAAAAAAACAAGAAAAAAAATCAAATCGCACCATCTCTGTAATAGGTAAATGCCTTTTTTTCTCCTGAAGTTGTCGGAATTATTCGTAATAAAATATTGGCTACAATTGAAGAGGTCTTATCAATAAAATTTCCATTTATTCGAGATCTAGGCATAATTAGCAATTCATTCTATAATTCTTCTCATCCCCCTTCGGGGAAAATGATCCCACAAAAAAAGGAATTGTACAGTACAAAATAACATAAAAACAGACTAATTGGAAAAAATGTGGTGTCCCCCTTTTGGACAAAGATGAAATGAAATAGTTGAATCAGATTAGATTTCATTCCAATTTCGTAGTATACCAATGACTCTTACTATTTCATCTAAGTTGGATAACCAAGTTCCCTATGGATTTTTATAACTTGAGAAGTTTTTATTTGGTTATGATCCAAAAAGGAAAAAGAATGGAATAATCATTCCATGATAAAATCAAATTCAAATTCAAATAAAGTAACCATCCTTTTTGTTTGCATAACGTGTATGTGCCACACCATACAATTGAAATAGAAAAATTCATCGGACGATTCATGAATTTTGAATAGATCCATGGGGTAGCTGATGAAAGAAGTTGTTGTTGATAAATAGGAAATTGGAAAAAAAAAAATTTCTTCTTCTGGAACCATCGGGCGGTCATACCTGTACTACAATTAAGATGAATGACTCGCTATTCATTCGAGTTTTGGTCAAGAATAACATTCTGTAGGAGAGATGGCCGAGTGGTTCAAGGCGTAGCATTGGAACTGCTATGTATACTTTTGTTTACCGAGGGTTCGAATCCCTCTCTCTCCGTTTCTTTTCATTCATCCATGTTACCGACTACAATGTATCAAATCAAATAAGAATTGATATCATTATTCTAAAAGTAAAACCGTTCTTTAAGAGAGATTCTCTATCCCTAATTACATCCCTGTGATAGGTAAAATACAAATAGAAATATCGTATGGATATTGAAAAGAAGAAAAAAGAAAAAGAATCCTATTGCCGATCCATTTGTGATACGTGAATTAGACAGGGCACAAGGTACTCTATTTACTTCAGCGAAAGGAGTCAAAATTGTATGAACCTTGTTATTTTCGTTAGAATCAAGTCTGACGGGAATAATATTCTACGACCAACAACTCATTTATTTTCAGGCCGATCCATTTACTATCTATTATTTGATTTACAAATCCTTTATATTGTAAGGAGTCAATAGTCAAATGGTTTGGCAATTCCCCGTGGGGGGATGAAACAAGATAATTTTGAATCAGAGCTTTCGATCTTTCTTTATCCTTCGTAGTAATAATATCTCGAGGTTTGCAACGATAACTTGGTATATCCACTATACGACCATTAACTAAAATGTGTCTATGGTTAACTAATTGTCTGGCTCCAGGAATGGTCGAAGCCATACCTAATCGAAAAAGGATGTTATCCAAACGCATCTCAAGTAGTTGTAGTAAAACCTGGCCTGTTGACCCTTTGGCTTTTCCAGCAATATGCACATATTTAAGTAATTGTCGCTCTGTCAGACCATAATGAAAACGCAATTTCTGTTTCTCTTCTAAACGAATACGATATTGCGATCTTTTTCCAGAGCGCAATTGGGTTTGAAGATCACTTCTTGATCTGGGTCTTTTACTAGTTAGTCCCGGTAAAGCCCCCAGCCGGCGTATTTTTTTGAAACGAGGTCCTCGGTAACGAGACATATAAAGGCTCCTTTTTGATTAACTTTCATTTGACAAAAAAATCTAAATTCAGACTGAACTAAAGGATAAGCAAAGCAAAACTCAATCTATCAATCTACTAAAGTCCTACAAAACAGAATAGAATCAAAGAAATTTTATCAATATTCGGATTTTTTGCATATATATAGGAAATTCAAGTGAAGGCTACGTTTTCCAATTCCTTCTTTAGAGATCTAATTGTTCTAGTCAACTTTTTTATTCATAGCTATAGCTGAAAGTTACCCTGACATAATAGATCGGTGACCCGACATTTAGAGAAAGCGAGAGTAGAGATTTTCAATCATGGAAAGAAAAAAATCGATAAAGAAAAAGAGCCGGCTATCGGAATCGAACCGATGACCATCGCATTACAAATGCGATGCTCTAACCTCTGAGCTAAGCGGGCGGATATAAGAGCAATAGTGTATAGGAATACAGAATACAGGAAACTATCGGATCTTAGCTATTACCTAGTGATTCTTCTTCTTTTTTTATTTCATTTATTGATTATTGAAATTTCTTCTATTTCTTAATTTAGAAAATCGAAAAGAAAACTATTTAGATCTAGATAAATTAGATATCTAAATGGAAATAGAAATTCAATTCCATATTCATATCTATGATATGAAATAAAATATCAATGAAATTCGAATTTGAAATGAAAAAAAAAAAAAGATGAAATTCAAATATCAAATCAAATATTCAATCAAATTCAAACACAAATATTAGATATAAAATTAAAAAATATTCAATTTACAATTGAAATATTCATTCAATTATGAATGAAATAATTTCAATTCTTACTATTAAGAATATGATTAATATGAAGATGAATATGAAATCAATACAAGAAATAAAATCTGAAATTCAATCTTCAAGAATATTATGATCATTTCATTTTATAATAATTCAAATCCTATTCTGAATAATTCATTTATGATCATTAGAATGGTATCATTCTAATCGTGGAACTATAAAACTATACTAGAAATCGAAATTTCGCGTAACGAAACTATCTATATCCTAAATCCTAATAGATAAATAGTGAAAAGAGAATCCTATTCTATTGATTTCTATTCGAGGAAATCAATGACTAAAACTGAGAAAAATTTGGATTCTATCATTATACACAAGAGGACAAAAAAAAAGAATCGACCGTTCCACTATTAAAAACTGCACTGTAAAAATGAAGGAGTAGGAAAGGCATAGATATATGTGGGATATATCTATCCATATTGAATTGCGGATACATCAATGATAGAATCATTTCGGATTGAAACAAATAGGGTTCATCCAATAGAGATGAAATGATAGAATATAGAATCAAAGGGTGGGCAAAAAAGAAAATAGCAGCATACACTTTTTCGATATAGGAATCATTACCTAATGAATTCAATAGTGCCAAGATCAATGAAAGAGGTGGATGGAATTCCAACTGGATCCTTGTCTCAAAGCAAAGGGGGATATGGCGAAATTGGTAGACGCTACGGACTTGATTGGATTGAGCCTTGGTATGGAAACCTGCTAAGTGGTAACTTCCAAATTCAGAGAAACCCTGGAACTAAAAATGGGCAATCCTGAGCCAAATCTTTGTTTTTCGAAAAAAAAAATGGAAAATTAGAATAAAAAGGGATAGGTGCAGAGACTCAATGGAAGCTGTTCTAACGAATGAAATTGACTACGTTACGTTAAGGATAACCTTATATACCTAATACGTACGTATACATACTGACATAGCAAACGATTAATCACAACCCAAATCTTCTATCGAATCCTATTCTCTATCTCTATATATCAAACTAGAAATCTTCTATTTCTATTATCTATTATATCTATTATATTAGTATATTTAGTATATATATAGAATAGATTCTATTAGATTCATAATCTATATATTTATTCATTCTATTATTCTACTATTAAAGAATAAAAGAATATTTCTATATTCTTTCTATATTCTTTATAGGGATCTATAGAAACCCTCTATTTCTATTCTATATTCATTACTATGAATTAGAATGATAGAGATCAAAAAATCTATGAAAAATTGAAGAATTATTGTGAATCAATTCCAATTGAAGTTGAAAAAAGAATCGAATTCGAATATTCAGTGATCAAATGATTCATTCCAGAGTTTGATAGATCTTTTGAAGATTAATCGGACGAGAATAAAGAGAGAGTCCCATTTTACATGTCAATACCGACAACAATGAAATTTATAGTAAGAGGAAAATCCGTCGAATTTGAAAATCGTGAGGGTTCAAGTCCCTCTATCCCCAAGAAAAAGCCCATTTTACTTCCTCACTCTTTATTT